GATAATTAGAATAGATTCGTAGACCAGGTCGACTGATTCGTTTTAAATTTAAAATATTTCGATAGGGTCTTTTCCTATTCCTTCTATGTCGCAGGGTTAAAACCAAAAAATATTTGTTGTTTTCTCGATGTTTTCTCACGTTTTCGATAAAACCCTCTCGTAAAAGTATTTGAACAATATTTTCGGTAATATTAGTAGATGCTATTCGAACCACCCTTTTTCGATCCATATCAGCATTTCGTATAGAAGTTATTATCTCAGCAATAGTGTCCCTGCCCATGATGAACTAAAATTATTGGGGTCTCCAAATTTGATATAATCAACGTGTTTTTTACTTATTTATTTTTGAATATGATATGAATTATTAAAGATATATACGTGAGACACAATCTACTAATTAATCTATTTCTTTCAAATACCCCATTCGAAACAGATCACAATTTCATTTTATAATACCTCGGGAGCTAATGAAACTATTTTAGTAAAATTTAATTCTCTCAATTCCCGGGCGATTGCACCAAAAATTCGAGTTCCTTTTGGATTTCCTTCTTGATCAATAACAACTGCAGCATTGTCATCATATCGTATTATCATCCCGTTGTTACGTTTGAGTTCTTTACAGGTACGCACAATTACAGCTCTGACTACTTCTGATCTTTCTAGGGGCATATTTGGTACTGCTTCTTTGATCACAGCAACAATAACGTCACCAATATGAGCATATCGACGATTGCTAGCTCCTATGATTCGAATACACATTAATTCTCGAGCCCCGCTATTATCCGCTACATTTAAATGGGTCTGAGGTTGAATCATTTTTTTAATCCGTTCTTTGAATGCAAAGTGCGAAGAAAAAAAAGAAATATTTTTGTCAAAAAAAAAAAGAAACATGCGGGTTTGTTTCATATCTAAGAGCCCTTGATCTACATTTTTTCTATTCCATTACGAAATAATGAATTGAGTTCGTATAGGCATTTTGGATGCTGCTAGTGAAATAGCCCTTCTGGCTATATTTTCTGTTACTCCACCCATTTCATAAAGTATTCGCCCCGGTTTAACAACAGCTACCCAATATTCAGGGGATCCTTTGCCTGAACCCATACGTGTTTCTGCGGGTCTTAGTGTAACTGGTTTGTCTGGAAATATACGTACCCATATTTTTCCACCACGACGTGCATTTCGTGTCATTGCCCGTCGGCCTGCTTCTATTTGTCGAGATGTAATCCAAGCAGGTTCAAGTGCCTGAAGAGCATATTTACCGAAAGAAATACGATTACCTCGATAAGATATTCCCTTCATTCTTCCTCTATGTTGTTTACGGAATCTGGTTCTTTTGGGGTTATAGTTGATGGTTGGTTCTGAATTCCATCTCTACTACAGAACCGGACGTGAGAGTTTCTTCTCATCCAGCTCCTCGCAAATAAAAGGATTCAAAAAAATTCAATTTGAATTAAGCTAGAATAGTCAATCTTAAGTTAAGATATATATGTATTTACTGAGTAATACCTTGAACGTGGGCTTCTTTGAGATTTCATTAAATCTATTAGTAATTTGTATATCTTGTTTGAATAGATAACTAAACTTTGTAGTTTTCTAAATAGAAATCAAAAAAATTGTATTATTATACCAAATACCAAATCCTTATTTTGTCCTTTATTGTATTGTCCTAAATTTTGCAATAAAAAAAGTTTTCGCGGGCGAATATTTACTCTTTCAATCCCTATTTCTGTAGGGTTAACTCGTGACTTCTCAGATCTCAGAATACATGAATTAATCTTTGGTTCGTTCCGCCATCCCGACCAGTGAATCATTAAGATTCCTTTTTCAATAGAATCTTTTGCATTCACAAGTTCCGTCGTTCCCATCACTTCTTACTTAATGGTTAGGTCCGAATTCTACAATGGAGCTCAGAATGAAATTGGTTCTTGAGTCAATCTTCTCAGTCTTTATTGGCTCGAAGCTCTTGATTTTTTGTTCCATTTCTATAAGAAGATTCTTTTTAGTATGGTATGAATGCGTATTGATGCTTTATTACACTGCCTTTTATGAAATTACTCATAGACCTTACATATTGGAATTTTATATCATTGGTATTCTTTTTCTCTCTTTCTCTCATCCTTCCGTTTATCCACATCTTTTTTGTCTATTTTTCTTTACAACTTAGAATCAGATTTCTTTTTTTTGTTTATGCAAAAGATTTCAGTTGCTACAAAGATATGACCTATATATCATATCTTGACTGGTTCTTTAGATCCAGATAATGCGAAGTGGTGGGTTGGTTATTAGTTTTATAGTTTTTAGTTCATACTATGTGGGCTGGGCTTTTTTAATCCTAACCCTAAAAAAACCAACGAGTCACACACTAAGCATAGCAATTATATCAAATGGTCAATCGAATTTTTATTCAACCTTATAGAATTAAGAATTAGAAATGTTCCCCTTGATTAGAAAAAGAATGACTTGGTCTTTTTTTTGTTCAATCATTGGATAGGAGGGAAAG